TCACAAAAATAAAAGTAAGAAATCAATCTTGTATCAGACTACTTGTCGTCTTGTAGTCGGATCCCCAAGTTTTTGGAATGTTCCAAATTCTACTTGAGCATCCAAATCTGGGTCAATACCGGCAAAAACATCTCGGAACAAGGTTCTAGCGCCATGCCAAATATGTCCGAAGAAGAAGAGCAGAGCAAATGAAGCATGGCCAAAAGTAAACCAACCCCTTGGACTGCTACGAAAAACACCATCGGATTTCAAAGTAGCACGATCTAATTCAAAAATTTCGCCCAATTGAGCGCGTCGAGCATATTTTTTCACAGTAGCAGGATCACTATAACTGACTCCATTCAGTTCGCCACCATAGAACTCCACAGTTACACCTACTTGTTCGACACTATACTTCGACTCTGCCCTTCGAAACGGAACATCGGCTCTAACAATACCGTCTCCGTCTACCAAAACAACCGGAAATGTTTCAAAAAAAGTGGGCATACGACGTACAAAAAGTTCACGCCCTTCCTTATCTCTAAAGATAGGGTGTCCTAACCACCCAACAGCTATTCCATCCCCGTTGTCCATTGAGCCCGCTCTGAATAATCCCCCCTTTGCCGGATTATTACCGATGTAATCATAAAAAGCCAATTTTTCAGGAATTTTAGACCAAGCCTCTGATAAACTTTGATTTTCGGCTATCCCAGCGCTAACTCTTCGATATATTTCTTGCTGGAAGTATCCCTGATCCCATTGATAACGAGTGGGACCAAATAATTCAATCGGGGTAGTTGCTGAACCATACCACATAGTTCCAGCAACAACAAAAGCGGCAAAAAAGACAGCAGCGATACTGCTGGAAAGGACGGTTTCAATATTTCCCATGCGTAATCCTTTGTATAGACGTTGGGGCGGACGGACACTAAGATGGAATAGGCCGGCTAATATGCCCAATGTCCCTGCTGCAATATGATGAGAGGCTATTCCTCCCGGAACAAAAGGATCAAAACCTTCCACACCCCACGCTGGATTTACGGATTGTACCCTTCCGGTTAGTCCATAAGGATCGGACACCCATATTCCAGGACCATACAACCCCGTTACATGAAATGCGCCAAACCCAAAACAAGCCAACCCTGAAAGAAATAAATGAATTCCAAAAATCTTAGGTAAATCTAAAGAAGGTTTTCCTGTACGTTCATCAGAAAATATTTCTAGATCCCAGTACACCCAATGCCAAATAGCTGCCAAAAAGCATAAGCCAGAAAACACAATATGTGCCCCGGCCACACCTTCGTAACTCCAAATACCCGGATTCGTTATAGTACCTCCTGTGATACTCCAACCGCCCCATGAATTGGTTATTCCTAAACGAGTCATGAAGGGTATAACAAACATACCCTGTCTCCACATTGGATCAAGAACGGGGTCAGAGGGATCAAAAACCGCTAGTTCGTATAGAGCCATCGAACCGGCCCAACCAGCAACTAGAGCTGTATGCATTATATGAACAGAAATCAAACGACCCGGATCATTCAATACGACGGTATGAACACGATACCAAGGCAAACCCATGGAAATACCCCTTTAATCAACGAATAATAGACACTATGTAACTTTATTGCATTGTAAAAAGTAAAAAAACTATGCTCTGGACCCACTCTTTCGGTAGATTTTCTCGAGGAAAGAATTAATATTACTATCTATTCTTTTAGTAATAATAATAATAGATAGTAATAATAGACGAATTCCATTTGTAGGAACAAAAATAAGCAGATCTATTCTATACCCGATAAGTACCAATACGCAATGGTAGAGGGGATTGATCCCACTTTAATTTTCTCTGAGTGAAGACATACCCATTTGTTCATATCATTCCAAAGACCCATTCGTTTCGTAAAAATTTTCCTTTAGTCATAATCATTCGGTTTTCTTTTTTTATGTTATTGTTATGAACTTATTCAATTTATGGATAAACTATGATAAAGGCTAATCTTATTAAGACAATAAACCCGTTGTTACGCTTCCACATCAAAGTAAGATATAGTACTTAATTTTTTTTCTTTCATTTTATGCCTATTGGTGTTCCAAAAGTACCTTTTCGAAGTCCTGGAGAGGAAGATGCATCGTGGGTTGACATATAGTGCGACTTGTCAGATAGATTGGGTCACATGGAATTTCCCCATTCTCTCCCCTGATCGAGATATCCCCTCTTTCGCCCAAAAAAGATTGATTGAATTATCAAAAGTTTGGAGCGTGAAATACAATTTAATCCTATTTATTTTTTGTAGGGGTATCAGATTAATATTATCAATTAGAATAATTTATGGTTGGCTCGACTGGACCAAAAAAATGAAGTATCCAGGCTCCGTTTAGAAAAAACCCAATTGGTAATATATCTAAGATTACTACTTTTATAATATTCTATTTATAAACAGGAGCGATCTCAAACTGTTTAATCAATCGAGTAATATAATGAATACATTTAATATAATGAATACATTGAATATTTAGTGGAAGACATGAAATAAATGAAATTGAAAAATAAAAAAAGCCATAGCAAAAAGACGTGGTATTGGGACATTTGCCCTATATGTGCAAATAAAAATCGGGCCTATCTTTACTCGGAGTAGAGCATAAACCTAAAAAAATTGAAAAAGCCCATTCAGGAACAAGAAAATGGCATCGTTATTTGGATTCGATCTCGATGAAACAATACATCAATGAGAAGTTCATTCGATAAGTTTAGTAAATTATTTATATATATATATTATTTATATATAGGTAAAGTAGATAGGCCAAAACAAATCCTTCTTGAAAAATGGAAGAAAAAAAGCCCTTTGTTAGAAGGAGCCCCCTATGAAAATAAAAAAGAATGAGGGCTGCAATCTACACATTGATTCTTTTTTTTTGCGCGATTTTTGGTAAACCGTATGCATCAAAAGGTGCGCGTACGGTTCCTAAGGATACAATTATATCCTAATCAACCGACTTTATCGAGCAAGATTACTTTTTTTAGGCCAAGAGGTTGATAGCGATCTCTCGAATCAAATTATTGGTCTTATGGTATATCTCAGTCTAGAGGATGATAGCAAAGATCTGTATTTGTTTATAAACTCTCCCGGGGGGTGGGTAATACCCGGAGTAGCTATTTATGATACTATGCAATTTGTACAACCAGATGTACAGACAATATGCATGGGATTGGCCGCTTCAATAGGATCTTTTCTTCTGGTCGGAGGAGAAATTACCAAACGTCTAGCATTCCCTCATGCTCGGCGCCAATGAATTTTGTATTTGAGAGAAAAAAGAAGACTATGCCTTCGCCATATGAAATATGACTATTAAGTAATAATAGCATGGCATTTTGAATTCGATATGAGAAACCTTTTTTTTTTTTATTTTTGTTTTTTTTTTTTTCAAAAATCAATCATTAGATTATATATCGAACGAATAGTATGAGATAAAGGGCATTTCCGATTTTATCTGATTTATCGGAAGCCTATTGCAGCGTCACAAACTTTTTTGTTTTCACACCAGAGGTATAATAACAATATTTATCTTAGGAAAGAATACAAAAAAAAGAAACTTTGGGATTGCTTAATAACAAACTAAATAAATATATAAAGCAACGGAACCATCATAGTATGTTTTAACTACTCCAAAATAAAATGAAGGATGGTTATTGGATTATTTACCGATCGGGGTCTGATAGGCCCTATATTTGAATATTTGAATTTGATTTTATACTTCTTCAATGGAATGGAGGTTATAAAGTAAATTCCATTGTATAGCCGTATGCAATGCGCAAAAGATGCCTGTACGGTTGTTCAATTCTATCTTTTGGTTTTCATATCATTACTCGTTATTTAATTTATTCTCTTTGATTTCTCTTCGAGATAGAAGAACCATTTATTAGGTTATATAATCAGGGTAATGATCCATCAACCTGCTAGTTCTTTTTATGAGGCACCCGCAGGAGAATTTATCCTGGAAGCGGAAGAAATGATGAAGCTGCGCGAAACCATTACAAGGGTTTATGTACAAAGAACAGGCACACCTCTATGGGTTGTATCCGAAGACATGGAAAGAGATGTTTTTATGTCAGCAACAGAAGCCCAAGCTCATGGAATTGTTGATCATGTAGGGGTAGAATAAAAAATAACAGGGATTTCGCGCAAATACAAATACGCCATTTGAAATTTTATCTTCTTACTGGGTTTGATAGAGTATTCTATTAATTAATTTATTACTATAGAAGTAATTCCTAATCGGCCGGTTAGGATCGATCTAAACCAGCTCATTATGTATACGAGTAAACATGCCAACTATTAAACAACTTATTAGAAAGACGAGACAGCCAATCAGAAATGTTACGAAATCCCCCGCCCTTGGGGGATGCCCTCAGCGACGAGGAACATGTACTAGGGTGTATGTGTGACTCGTTCAGAGCATGGACTGGGGCAAAAGAAAAGAACCCATTTTTCCAGTATCAGTGATCAGTAACAGTAAATAAGATAAAATAAAACGGAAGAACTCCATTCACTATCTAAAAAGTATCTATCATACCCTTCTATTGTGTATCAAAATTTATGGTTTCTAGTGGTGTAAATCCAATCGTCTCCATTTTCAATTTAAGATGAGAAAGAATTTCCCATTGGTAGCAAATGTTTATCCATTAAGCGGGGGGAATCCCATTTAAAGGCAAGAAAGATTACGCCCTTACTCTTTCAACAACGGACTAAGAGGGTCAGCTACACAGTTAATCTTCATAATTAAATACCGTTACTGTATAAGTGGATCTCGTTGTGAAAGACGGATTACTGAATAATTCATGGGTAGAGCCAAAGAGTGTGAACTGTACAAGTTAACAATAGCATTGATTAAATGAAAGAAAAGAAGGGGCTCCGGTGTATAGAAGGGATCTCGCCGTTTAAGAAGTAACCATAGAAACGATGGAACCCACTATTTTTTTTTATTCATTTCTATTTTATATTTACTACTTTTTGTTTTTATTTAATATTAATATGCTTTTTTTAATATCTAGTATCAAGATCAATATTATTTCTTATTTCGAGGTAAAATGCCTATAAAAAAAAAGAAAAAATCGTGGGCGGGAAGGTTATAGTAGCAAAAGCCGTTGGAGTTTTTATTTTATACATTGGAAGGATCCGTTTTGTTATTAACAAACTAGTAAAGGGGAAGGGAATAACTGAAAGAAAAGAAATCAATTAGTTATTTATCAAAGTTTCATTTATTCAATGACCAGAATTAAACGAGGATGTATAGCTCGGAGACGTAGAACAAAAATTCGTTTATTTGCATCAAGCTTTCGAGGGGCTCATTCAAGACTTACTCGAACTATTACTCAACAGAAAATAAGAGCTTTGTTTTCGGCTTATCGGGATAGAGGTAGGCAAAAGAGATATTTTCGCCGTTTGTGGATCACTCGGATAAATGCAGCAATTCGAGGGAATTTAGTATACTATAGTTATAATATTTTCATACACAATCTGTACAAGAAGCAGTTGCTTCTTAATCGTAAAATACTTGCGCAAATAGCTATATTAAATAGAAATTGTCTTTCTATGATTTCCACTGAGATTATAAAATAAGTAGATTGGAAGGACTCCATAGGAATGTTTTAAATTTTAATGGAGTGCGCTGTAAAATTAACTCCGGGAAGGTAGAATAGAAATTAGTATGATAAAATATAATCAAATAATATGATAAAGTCGTCAAAATGAACAAACAAGACGTTCAATAAAAAAAGATTTATTCTTTTTCCCCGATCCTTTTTTTCTTATGACACGACACTCACATCTTAATTCGCGAATTTTTCGAACAAAACATCAATCCGCCTTTGAGTTCGTATTGGAATTTTGATTCAAGTGAAGAGTAAGCCTATCCCCCTTTTTGATTCTAAGACCCGCGGTTCTAGCAGCCGACTCACCTCTTTCAAATTGTTTCTCATTATTAAGAAAGGGTAACAAAGATAAAATACGAGCTTGCTTGATAGCAATAGTAATTAATCGTTGTTGTTTTAAGTTTAATCTATTCACCCGTCTAGATAATATCTTTCCTTGTTCACTAATAAATCGACTAATTAAACTCATGTTTCTATAATCAATTCGATCCCCCGACCCAATCGGGGGCAAACGCCTACGAAAAGATCGCTTGGATTTAAAATAGAGTCGCTTGGATTTATCCATGATTTGTTTATTCCTTATCCCGAAAATCCTAATTTTGTCGGGGATTTCTTTTTGGTTTGTTTATCTTTAAATATATGTTATATATAATATATGGTATATGACATTTGTCATCTTCCTTGGAAGGATGACATACAATACATACGTGTAATCGGTTCCATCTATTTCTTTATCTCCCCATGAATTGTATATTTGTAACAAAAGGGACAGAATTTTCTCAATTCCAATCGACTAGGCGTATTGTGTCGATTCTTTTGAGTAATATATCTGGAAATACCAACCCTCTTTGATTCCTTATTAGCATCATTTCGAACAGCACAATTGGTACATTCCAAAATAACTGTTACTCGAACATCTTTCCCCTTGGCCATGAACCCCCTTTGAATTTTTGATTCACTCAACTATTCTATTTTGCGATCCAAAGAGAAAAAAGGAACGAAAAAAAAAAATAGAAGTTGCTAACTCGAAATAAAATTATGAAAAATTTCGTTGCAATCAAGATAGTAATAATAAGTAATACAATGATTTCTAACTACATTTCTAATCCCAATATAGCGTTTCGTCTTTCATTTAAGTATTTTGTATGATATTGTTGACCTATCCATCAATTTCCATTTCCGTTCTCATTCTCTTTTTAATTATTTTAATTTAAATAATTAAAATTAAAAATTTTATTTTAATTCGAGCCTCGGGCCTGAGGCCCGAGTTCCGAGTTTCACTGAATTTGAATCCACTTTTATTCTTTCTCTTTTCGAACTTATTCGAATTTTAAAAATTCTAAAATTAAAAGATGGGAAGGGGAGGGATTAGTCACAGAGATTTTATTAAATCCCTAATCTTCTTCACCACTTCCCATGTTACTAACTAGAATGAAAAAAAGGGGAATATCAGCGCATCCGGAAATAAACGATTGATCTCTATCAATAGACCTGCTAAAAACCCGAACCATATAGTACTTACTACCGGCGCCACGGAGAGATATGTTTTTAGATCTCGCATTTTATTTTAAATCCTCCTTCTTTATTGGAATTTGTAATACATATATGATCAGACATATATGGAGTTAATGATCGCTTGTATTTGTCCGCGGAATCCCTAATTCAAATTGAAATGTACAACGATTCAGTAGAATATTCCTTTTCTTAAAAAAACGTGCCCTTTTCTGTACCAGCATTTCCCCAAAATATTCATTTTTTTTACAGCGGGTTTCATTATACGTAACGCATATAAGTAGTTTATTATAATTAATTATTAATTAATTAATTATATGTTCTATGATATGAGATCAAAAAGAAGAAATGACAAG